AAAGGAAAATTTATTTTTTCCTTGCTCCTAAATGAAATATTAAATGAAATAATGATAAACTGGAACTGAAGGCCCCTTTCTCGCGTTCGTTCTCTATTTGCATTGCTGAAACAAAACAACAAAACAATATGGGAATCAGATTTTGAAATATATAAAAGATATTGAAAAATCCATTTTTCAATATCTTTTATATATATACATTATATGTATCGGAAAAGAATATATTATATGTATCGGAAAAGAATAGCGATTTATTCCTATAGAGCGTCCATTAACAAGAAAATCAAATCATAAATATCGACAAATTCTTGTCTTTTGTGATCACAAATTCTTGTCTTTTGTGATCTAAGAAACTAAAAAAGGAAATAAAAAACCCGCTTTCTACAATTTAATATATATCGAATTTAAATATCAGAATAGCCAATATAGTCATGATTCAATGGGTCAGGTCCACTTACTTTTTTTTTAGTTACCATTTTTATGGTAGGTTTGGTGGGAACAATAGGGAAGTAGGAATATTTTGGTTTGTGATTAATAAATAGGGGTTGGATATCTAGAATATTTATGTTATGTTTCCTGGAATATTTAAATAAATAATAATAAGATATAAAGAGGACTATTATGTCACTACAGGCTAGAAGCCCCCACCCACTAAGTTCACCCACTAAGTTCAATTAGTCAATATAATAATAATTAAATGTTCAACTTTTTAATTATTAATTAGAACTCAAAATAAAATAATAAGAACTCATTGTATTATAAATAATACAATAGTGTTTGCCTTTTTTTTATTATCAAAAATATCTGTATTCTTCGATGAAAAACGAAGACAAAGACTCGAGTTTCATGAAAAAAGCCCTTTATCGGATTTGAACCGATGACTTACGCCTTACCATGGCGTTACTCTACCACTGAGTTAAAAGGGCCTGCTCAATTCATGACTTAGCCATTTTCCATTATGAGTCTACTGCATATATACATATATGCAGTAGACTCATAATGGAAATAATGGAAAAATAAATTCGATTTACCTAGAAAGAAAAGGGGTAAAATTTTTCTCGTTTTTGAATTTTCTGACTTAATGTGAGATAGTGATAGGCATATTTTATCTGAACAAGAAACGAAGCAATGAGTTAAAATTGAAGAAAAAAAAAACGTTCAATTCAAATTAAAATCCTATAGAATCAGAATATAAAAAGACTGTTCGAATCTAGCCATACCATTAGATTATATTGACAATTCCAAAAAACTATTCATACTATCATTATAGTATGATGACGGTCGGGCGAATATGCCCCCATCGTCTAGCGGTTCAGGACATCTCTCTTTCAAGGAGGCAGCGGGGATTCGACTTCCCCTGGGGGTAGGGTACTACGAAAGGAAGTTGATCATGGATTATCAATAAGCATATAAAGAATTCTTCCTGGGTCGATGCCCGAGCGGTTAATGGGGACGGACTGTAAATTCGTTGACGACTGTCTACGCTGGTTCAAATCCAGCTCGGCCCAAGAATTCACCGCCCCATGAGTAAGATATAATTAATTTATCCTATAGAAAAGAAAGGGTAATGCCTGCTTCGTAGAGAAATAAAGAAAAATTTTTCTCTATCTTTTTTTTTTCATCTCATTGAAAGATTGATTATTTTTATTTAACAATAAAATAAAAAATCACTAGTTACTAATAATCCGTCTCACTCTCACTAAAGCCCGCGTTTATGTGGATATAATATCAATATAGCATTCGCATATCTGTTACGTTCCAACATGACGAGTAGAATATCTTTATGAAATCCTAAGTATATGTATGCTATACACCTCGCCGGGATTGTAGTTCAATTGGTCAGAGCACCGCCCTGTCAAGGCGGAAGCTGCGGGTTCGAGCCCCGTCAGTCCCGAACTAGGATCTCATGAATTGATAAATTCATTTCTCTATTTTTGCGAAAGGGAAGACGAAGAGCAAAATGGAATCAAACAAATTCGCACCGTGGAGATTATTTCTTTTGTTTCGCATGTCTCATCAGATAAATATGGGAAGTTCCTTTTCTTCCCCAGTACTAATTGATAAGGAAAAATATATGTAGATTTAGTACAATTGGTACTATTGCTATATTCAGTATTTAAAGTTTAAGAGATACCAATACTCTTTTTTTTTCAATCATTCTGCTCTTGATCAATGAAATGGAATAGAGTGCTCAGATTTTTGGGGGGGTACAGACACAAAATAGCTTTGTTTATTATATGATATACAATGAACTTAATCTTCATAGAATTTCATTCTCCGGCAAAGTACTTTTTAGGTTAAAGCACATCTTTTCTAAATCTAAATTTTTTTTAGCCTCAATTATGACTACTGTGAAACAATTTTTAATTCTCATTCCAATTTTATATTGAATTTTTGATGTATACGTTCCAACTCCAATCCAACAAAACAAAGAGTATACTAATAAAATAACATAAAATAAAAGACCAACAAAACCAAGTGGGGCTCCTTTCTTTTCTTATTCTTAGTAAAGGTAAAGCTTGAATAGTCGATTTTTTAGACTTAACCTTACCTTTTTTATATCTCACTTATACTTATACTGTTCGTCTCTCTGTATGCCCTAGAGAATACCGGTTATATAATACCTTATAATTCTATATACAAAATCCTATGTATATGTATAAGTAGAAGAATTGTATAAGGAAGATAAGATGCTAGGTTATAGAAAAGAACAAGTGGAAAAAGGATGAAAACCTAATGATAGGTATTTATGATCTAATCAAAAATGGTTTTTTGTATGGATAAAAGATCTCCCTATGTTATACTATTCAATTCTCAACGAGAAATTGATTTGATAGATCAGAAATTTTTATTCATAATATTGATCTGATTCAGTATCATCAAGATACAATTCATCCCATTGAATTTACAGGAATAAAATTTATCATCTCTATGGGATTAGATCCCGAGTTAAGTTATTGCGAAAAAAAAAAAAGATTAGATTATGGAAGTCAATATTCTCGCACTTATTGCTACTGCACTGTTCATTCTAATTCCTACTGCTTTTTTACTTATCATCTATGTAAAAACAGTTAGCCAAAATGATTAATTTGAATGAAACTTGAATTATCAGTTCTTAGCAGTTCAATTCAATTCAATGATTCAAGAAATGAAAGAAAAGAATTCAAACTCTAAGTCTTAAATGAAATGATTGCGCTGAGCTGGAATCAGAACAGAAGTAGCTTATTAAGTATCTAAGCTAGTGTGGTAGAAAGAACTATAATATATAGTTCTTTCTACCACACTAGCTAGTATTGTATACTAATATTAATATAGGCTTCATATAGATAAAATTACAATATGTATATAGTAGATGTACATATAGATAAGATAAAACTTTAATTCTATTTCTTTTTTTTCATCTCAAGAAGTCATTGATTGAACAATTAATGGATGATCCGCGTAGTTATATGATAACTTCTTCGGATTTGGAAAAGGGGTTAGAGTAAACCTGGCCGTTTTTCATGTTTAAACAAACCATGAGATGAGTCAAAAAAGTATAATTTCGAGAAGTTTAAAACAAATGTGAAATGTGTGATATGTAAATAGCCTAACGGAAGAAAGATCTAATTTTATTATGTGTAGGACCTCTTTGGACAATCACTAATCGTTTCGCTTACAGTGGAAAGAAAATATATAGTGTCATAATAACAGAATTTTTTTTCTAAAAGAAAAAAAAAATATAGACTATTTAGTCAAAATTCGGTTGGAAAGAATCTTCTATTATGCGTAGATTTGAGTTGCAAAATACAATTATGATAATGATTTATTACTCTATTCCAGTACAATTTTGAATACTTTTTTTTAAAGCAAGGCTTCGCAAAACGATTAATAAAGAATTGATACAGTTCGATTGAGCAATCGATTACTCAATTTAGTATTTGTAGTGTCCACAGCACTAGAGTCCACTCCTTCCCCATACTACAAGTGAAAGAGAAAATGTAAAGACGACCATTAAAGCAGCCCAAGCAAGACTTACTATATCCATGTGAATTATGTCCCTTATTTCTATGAAAGAATTATTCGATTATTATTTAATAATCATAGTGGAATCAATGGCACAGAGTCAAAACAGGATTCTGACTTAAGACTATTGATGAACCAAATCAATTCAATGAATACATTTGCAACAAGTTTCAATATTTTAAGATTTCCGGTAGAATCAGGAAGTATTAAGTACAAGATGATACACGCGCCCTTTCTATACACAACTATATATCAGATACCTCTATTTTCTATTTGATCTAAGCTTATTGTCTTTCTATGAAAGAATCGGTAGAACCCACTGCCACTATTACTACATACATATATTCTTTTTTTTTTTCAATTTTTACCTTTACTCTATACTATAAGAGTCGACCAACTATTCTGATTCTATGTCTGAGCACTCATAGCCTTTCGTGAGTTTAAATACAAAGTATCTTCGTGCCTTTCTACAAGCCCTAAATTTATTTCCCATCATTGTATCCAATCTAATTTAATACCCAACAGAATCACGAGACGCTACTTAAAATTAAAAATTGTTTAAGAGATTTTGATATGCTAGTCTTTTATATAATCTTTTATTCTAGTAGTAAAAATGGGGTGCCTCTTAGGAATCTTTGTATATCGAGATTTCGGATCTTAGTTCTTAATTCCATTCTGGAATTGATTCTCACCATTTATTTCAAAAAATTTTGAAATAAATGGTGAGAATCAATCATTACCAATGATTAAATTAATAATTGAGGTTTTTGCTTCATCCCTATTACTGCCGATTTGATTTGGGCTAGACTTAGATTTTAAGAAAAAAAGTTACAGTCTTTTCTAAAACCTATGCTATAGTTTATAAAAATCAAGTATTGACACGTCCACTTAGTTCTTTGCCTCCACTTCTTGCGGAGCAATAATTCATCGAATTAGATCGGCAGAATAAGAAATCAAAAATCTTTGGTTGATCAGGCGACACCCGGATTTGAACT